GACCGCTCCTAAAAGAAACTTAGTGTAAAACGATGGTATCAGCTAAATAAATAGTTGTAAGCAGAGAAAATACGTAAGCTTGAATAACCGCTACTGCGGCCTCTAGTAAACTTATAAAGACCATAATCAAAACAGGAAAGATATTAAGAACGCCGGCCGTGGTTAACATATTAAAGCCAAATCCAGCTAGAATGGCAAATAATAAATGACCAGCAGATAAATTTGCGGCGAGACGGACTCCTAAAGAGATAGCTCTAGATATATAACTTACTGTTTCAATTAATACTAAAAGAGGGGCTAATGCTAAAGGAGCCCCAGCTGGCATTAGAATACTTAAAAAGTTCCATTTAAATTTCCAAAGCCCACCTAAAGTTACACCAATCACAATTGAAAATGACAAGCCTAACGTAACAACTACATGAACTGTTACCGTAAAGACATAAGGGAATAACCCTAAAATATTTAAAAATACTATAAAAATAAAGAGAGTAAAAACAAAGGGGAAATATTGGGTTCCCGAATTATCTTTTACTAACCCGTGAAAGTGATCATAAATCGACTCCATAACTGCCTGCCATCGGTTAGGAATTAATCGGTTTCCCTTTAACAATATTAGAGCTACAGCCACAGCAAACATCATCATCATCGATGAGTTAGTGATGGCGATCAAATCCACTACTTTAAATTGATCAAAATAAGCCGCGCCCATCTTAGTTGTGGCCCCAAAGGGGCTAAACGTTAGATTTTATCCCAGCTCCATAACGAAGCGGGTCCTTTATTTAAATCAGATGTCTTGGGGGCTCCAGTCCAACTTGCCCCGATTGATCTTCTGATTAAAAAATTAGTTTTAATAGCCGGTAAGACTGAAACGGTTAAAAAAGAAAATAATAAAAATAAAGCAATTAAAGTTCACCTGTATTGAGTTAAATAAGTAGCAGTTTCTAATTGAGGCATCATTATTCTTTAACTTTTTGCAACTTAACCTCTTAGTCAATTAAGAGATTTGATAGCGATTGTTCCCTTTATTCGATAATAAGCCACCATAATAGCTAAGCCAATAGAAGACTCTGCCGCGGCTACCGTTAATACCATAATTGTAAAAACTTGCTCGATTAAAGCATCCGTTATCATAGAATTTATTAAAAATAAAAAAGAAGCAGCTAATAAAATTAATTCTATTGACATTAACATAATTATAAGATGCCCCCTATTCAGCACAATCCCTAACACTCCTAATAATAACAATAAAATAGCTACTATCATATATCTATAATACATAAATAAATGGACCACCCCACTTGGGGGTGGTCCACGGAAATTAAGAGTTTCTGGGTTTTAATGCAGAGTAAGAACCATAAACGAAAGGTAATTCATTATAGGTATGAGACATAGGAGGAGATGGTTGGACCCATTCTAAGGAAGACCAACTAGCCCCAGTGTTCTCTACCCAACCAATAAATTTGATCTCTCGAACATAGGCATCATATACTACAAAAACAAACCAAATGACACCCACAATTGATATAGTTGAACCTAAGGAACTAACTAAATTCCAACCTGCGAAACCATCAATAAAGTCAGAGTATCGTCTTGGGAATCCAGCTAAACCTAAGAAATGCTGAGGGAAAAATGTTAAATTAACCCCAATAAACATTATCCAAAAGTGGATTTTACCATAAAGCTCATTGTAGCAGTAACCAGTAATTTTTCCAAACCAAAAATAGAACCCAGCAAAGATGGCAAAAACAGCCCCCATTGATAGGACATAATGGAAATGGGCTACTACATAATAAGTATCATGTAATACAACGTCTAAGGAACTATTAGCTAAAATAACCCCGGTTAGACCTCCTATTGTAAATAGGAAGACAAACCCAATGGCCCAAAGCATAGGTGTATCTAGTCTTATGGCTCCCCCATAAATAGTGGCCAACCAACTAAACACTTTAATTCCAGTTGGAACAGCAATAATCATTGTGGCGGCAGTGAAGTAGGCTCTTGTGTCAACATCCATTCCACTAATATGTTTGAAAACACTTTATTTTTTAAAGCGTTTCCCGACCAAAGCTTTCACCATGGCTCGGACTGTACCTTAATCCCGATTTATAATTAGTTAGTTCTAACGCCTTACACCACTTCAAAAAATCAACCCTTTTTTTAGTTCGTAAAGAATCCTTTTTGAAAAGGCGCACGACTCGAATTAAATCTTCTTTTTCTCGTATCTCTCATTTAAAAGTATCTCCCTTATCATTTTTTCTTATTCTCCCCCCTAATTTATCAAAAAATGGTTCTAAAACAACCCCTTTTACTTGTGATATGATTAAAGAGAAACTCACGTTTTTCTTTTTTGGGGCCTTCGGATTATGTTTAAAAGAAACAAGAAACACACCTTCTCCATCGACTAGCCCGGCAAGGCGAGCCCCATCGCTCGAACATTTAAACGGAAAAATATTCATTAAAAGTTTCTTGTTTGCAACATAATATTTTCCAATTGTTAAAAGTTTTACGTGACCATATCCTAATAAACTTTTTATGTAATAAAGAACTTGAATATCTTTAAGGGGACGAGAAACAGAAAGAGAGAGCTCTTCTGTATTATGAGATTTTCGAGCTACACTTAAGCAGCTTTTAGATTCAATGAACCCAATTAACCATTGTCAGGATTTCCCGCGTGCAGTCTCTGAGGATCTTAAAACCTGAGTAGTTGTAGTAAACATTTTTATTCTAGTTTTAATTTCCGGCTGGGAAACCTCGTAAAAATAAGATTTTAGCTATCTTAACCTTAGATGAGCACTTATTTTTAAAGGGGGTCTTTCCAGCATATAGCGAGATAATAAACGAAGACATTACTGTCTCCGACGGCTGGAGTCTACCGTAAACATGTGATGTGCCCACACAATAAAGCCTAATATTCCAATAGATAACATGGCATATACCATACCTAAGTATCCAAAAATTTGATTTTTAGCAGAAAAAGTTGGTATAATTTGAGAAATCATACCAAACCCTGGAAGAATTAAGATATAAACTTCCGGATGCCCAAAGAACCAAAATAAATGTTGGAATAAAATAGGGTCTCCACCCCCGGCCGGATCAAAGAAAGTTGTATTAAAATTCCTATCTGTTAAAAGCATAGTAATACCTCCTGCTAAAACAGGTAAGGAAAGCAACAATAAAAAGGCAGTGATTAAAATAGACCATACAAATAATGGAAGTCTGTCCAGGGTCATACCTGGGGCTCTCATATTAAATATAGTCGTGATAAAATTCATTGCCCCTAAAATAGAAGAAGCACCCGCTAGATGAAGGCTAAAAATGGCCATGTCAACCGCTCCTCCCGAGTGTGTTTGAATACCGGATAAAGGAGGATAGACTGTCCATCCTGTTCCCACTCCTTGCTCAACAAAGGCAGAGCCTAATAATAATATAAGCGCAGGGGGAAGCAACCAAAAACTAATATTGTTTAATCGAGGGAAAGCCATATCGGGAGCACCAATATATAGAGGTACTAACCAATTACCAAACCCTCCTATCATAACGGGCATTACTAAAAAGAAAATCATAATAAAAGCATGAGCTGTTACTATGACATTATAAAGATGGTCGTCCCCTAACATAGTACCAGGGGCAGATAGTTCCAATCTTATTAACATACTTAAAGCTGTGCCGATCATACCAGATCCTATTCCAAAGACTAGATATAATGTTCCGATATCTTTATGATTAGTAGAAAATACTCAACGAGTTAAAAATTTATTATCCATCCTTTAAGGTTGAACTTATAAATCAGGCGCCGGTACTCATATTAAATATGATTAAGCACCTGTGAAAACTATAAAATTAAAAAATTAATTAGAAAAATAAATTATAGTGAGGTTCTCTAACTTCCCCACCAATATATGCAAATATATAAAAATAACCACACCACATCTACGAAATGCCAATACCAACTAGCAGCTTCAAAACCGAGATGGTGGTGACGAGTAAACTGATGGTAGACTAATCTAACTAAACAAACCATTAAGAACGTTGTTCCTATAAGGACATGCAAGCCATGAAAGCCAGTGGCTACGAAGAAAGTAGAACCATAAACCGAGTCTGAAATAGCAAAAGGAGCTTCATAATACTCCATTGCTTGTAGGGCTGTAAATATAACACCTAGAACAACAGTAGTAGTTAAACCATTAATAGCCTCAGTTTTTTTTCCGCTAATTAAAGCATGATGTGCCCAAGTAACGGTCGCCCCCGAACTTAATAGGACGGCTGTATTTAAAAGAGGCACTGAAAAAGGATTTAATGGATTTATCCCTTGAGGCGGCCAAACGGCACCTAACTCTATATTTGGGGCAATGCTACTATGAAAGAAAGCCCAGAAGAAAGAAAAGAAAAACAAGACTTCAGAAAGGATAAATAGGAGCATTCCATATTTTAAACCTTGTTTTACAACAACGGTATGAAGACCTTGAAAAGTAGCTTCTCTTATTACATCTCTCCACCAAACTATCATAGTTAAACTAAGGGTTATAGCCCCCATTAATAATACTCAAGTTTGACTATAATGAAAATATACGACACTACCTACAGTTATAAAAAGAGCTCCGCAAGCTCCTACGTAGGGCCAAGGGCTGGGGTCTACTAAATGATAGGGATGATAAACAGTAGATTTCATTTACTTACTTTTTAACTAATCTTATATTTTTTTAATTCTTATCCAGGGGGCCCCTTTAACGGGGCTCCTGCATAATTATAGTTTTTTTTCACATCAAACAGCTCGATATAATTTTCACACTTAAGAGGCAATCAGTGATTAATTGTAAACCTCCAATTAGGAGACTAATAAATCGATCGTAACTTGTAAAAATAAGAGGATCGCTAATTCTTCGGTCCTTTCGTACTAGAAGATAATTATATCGATGTTTCTTCATATTGTAGATAGAAACCAAACTGTGTTGCCACGTTTTTAACTCAAATCATGTACGGCTTTAATGGACGAACAGACCAACCCTTGGGGGCGGCTGCACCCCAGGGTGCCGCAATTCAACATCGAGGTCGCAAACATCGTCGTCGATAAAGCTCTCTAACGATATAACGCTGTTATCCCCATGGTAGCTTTTATTCGTTGATCGTCAACTATTCCACGCTAAGATGACGGGTCACTATAACCCACTGAGAGATTACCAGTGTCTGCTCGGGATGTCCCCCTTGCAGTCAGGCCACTAGCTATTAACTACGGACCTTAAGCTCACCTTCGTTACCTTTTAAAAGGTGGTCGCCCCAACCAAACTATCCAACTTGCATTCTCCCTACAAGGTTAGCTCTCTTAAAATAAAAGAGTGGTGTTTCATTAACCAAAAACGGATCCCACATTATCTAAACTTTTTATTTAAGTTATTTCGAGCCATACAAGTCTTTAGTAAAGCTCAATGGGGTCTTTTCGTCTTACAATATGGACGTAGCATCTTCACTACGAATTCAATTTCATGGAGAGTCCTCTTAAGACAGTGGGGCCTTCGTGATGCCATTCATACCGGCCAACAATTAATTGGCTATTGATTACGCTACATTATCACGGTCAGTGTTACCGCGGCCATTCAATTGCCCTTATAAAGTTGACTTTAGCCAACCATTTCAGATACAACCATCGGGCAGGCTTCACCCTCCATACTTCAGCATTTAGCTTTGGCAGAGAGCTATGTTTTTGGTAAACAGTCGAGGCCCAAAATTTGCCGAGTTCCTTAAGAGAAGTTTTCTCCTCACTTCACCCCACTTGCGTTAGACTAGTACAGTAATAATTTATAAATTTTTCCTGGCACTTCGTGCACTTTTATAAGACCTATTGACGTAACCAAAAGGTTACTATCTTAAGGGCTGTCTGGCCCAATTAATAATTGAAGCCTTGGGGGAGTGATCTAATGATTTTTTACTCATGTTCGCATTATCACTTCTGATAGTTGGGCTTTCGCCGAACCAATATTACAGTCCGTTCTGCTACCGAATGAAGAATTTTCTTCATCCTCAAAGTTTCAGCTCAATTTTAGCCACCATAATTTTAGAGATAGAAGAATTTCTTAAGTGAACTTTTACGTCATCTTTCAAAGATGGCTGGCTCCAAGCCTACTTCCTTATTGTCTAAATTCCACATCCCTTTTACACTTAATATCGGCTTTGATTTGTGGCTTTAACTTTTGATTAGGGCTTTCCCCTTTTGACAATTGGCCTTATCGCCCACTGTCTGTCTGTCCACCTTAATTTTTTACATTCAGAGTTAATCCCTCTCCGAGCAATTGAACTTTATCATGTAAAATTAAGTTTTTTGGACGCACTACTTCAATAGTTTTCGCAGAAAACCAGCTATCTCCAAGTTTGATTAGTCTTTCACCCCTAGCCGCAGGTCATCCGAGATTTTTGCTACAATCAACGGTTCGTTCCTATAAACTGCCCAAGGCTAGGTCACTTGGTTTCGGGTAATTTAACTTAAAGAGGATATATTCTCTTGATTTCACTACACCTTCGTCTCTGGACTTAAGTTTGCTAAATTTTTCCTTGCGAACCCATTATACAAAAGGTACGTTGTGCTACAACTGCTTTAGGGGACTTATTTTAAGGTCTTTTCAAGTCTCTTTCAGCTTTCCTTCACAGTACTTTCTCTTTCGGTGTGCACTAACATTTAGTCTTAGATGTGTAGACACCTATCTTCCACTACTAACTCATTGAGGACTTCTCCGCTTTCGCTCGCCGCTACTTACGGAAGCTCGTTTGATTTCTCTGTGCCAATTGGCCCTGGTACTTAAATGTTTTAGTTTCCAGTTTATACCCCTGCGTTTCCGCGAAGAGATGCGAGTTCAAAACTTCTCCCTCGTATTTTCGGGCCTTCCGTCTTATTAGTGCACCCTAGCTTGCCATTCGTCCCTTTTTTAACTTAATTAATTGTAGAGGCAGGAATTGAACCTGCATCTCCAGATGATGAGTCTGGTGACTTACCATTAGTCCACTCTACGAGATGGGCCACTTTTAACTAAAAAGCAAAAAATTTTAAAAAAATTAACTAATTAAACTTTACCCCCTTTTAGGAAATAGGAGACGATTTTCAAGATAACCCAACAGAGGGTTCAATACTAAAAAGTAAGCAAAATAAAATATAGAAGCTAATTGTCCCACTAAAATAAAGGGCTCTTCAACAGGTTGAGACCCAATCCAAGTAAGGAGTAAAAAGTCTGCTACCATAAACCAAAAGGCCATTCGAGCTAATGGTCGAAAAGTTAATCCTTTTAATCGACTGGTATGAACCCAAGGAAGTATAAATAATATTACAAGACTTCCAAACATAGCCACTACTCCTCCCAATTTATTAGGGATAGAACGTAAAATAGCGTAAGCAAATAAAAAGTACCATTCTGGTTGAATGTGTACTGGAGTAACTAAAGGGTTGGCTTGAATAAAATTCTCAGGGTCTCCTAATAAATTAGGGGCCAAGTAGACTAAGGAGCAAAAAAACAGTACAAATGCCACTATGCCATACCAATCCTTGGATGTGTAATAAACATGGAAGGGAACTTTATCCAGATCTGATCTTACTCCGATAGGATTATTAGAACCATCTACATGTAAACAAATCAAATGAACAACTCCCAAAGCCGCTAAAAGAAAAGGAAATAGATAATGAAGGCTAAAGAAACGATTAAGTGTAGCATTAGATACACTAAATCCTCCCCACACCCATTGAACAACATCTGTTCCTATATAAGGAATAGCAGATAACAAGTTGGTAATAACTGTAGCGCCCCAAAAAGACATTTGTCCCCAAGGTAAAACATATCCAATAAAGGCCGTTGCCATTGTCAATATTAATAATACAACACCAACATTCCAAACTTCAATTTTAGAATAACTTCCATAATAAATTCCTCGACCAACATGAAAATAAAGGCATAGGAAAAACATGGAGGCCCCATTAGCATGAAAGTACCTTAGTAAAAACCCATAATTAACATCACGCATAATATGATCTACGGAGGCAAAAGCTAAGCTTACATCCGCACAATAATGCATCGCCAAAAATATTCCTGTGGCGATTTGTACAACTAAACACACCCCCAATAAAGAACCGAAGTTCCACATATAACTAAGATTGGCGGGGGCCGGTAAATCAATAATTATTCCATTTACAATAGATAAGACGGGATTTTGTTTTCTAAATTGCACCATGGGCCGGCTATGCCCCATGGCATAGCCCACCATTAACTGAAATATTTTTCTTAATCTAAATTAGACTTGAGCACGACTAGTTTGAGCGAAGATATCTTGTTTTTTGGCTGTGGGGCCAATTTCTGTCCCGATCTCTTGGGTAAGCACTATTGCCCCAAGCATGGCCACTAATAATATAAAACTAACTAAAATAAAGAGGTAATAACAATCGGTGTATAATATTCGTCCAATTGCCTCAATATTATGATATTTTTTTAGAAACCAAGGATTAGCTAAGTCCCACGCGCCCAATAAACCTCTATAAACATAAGGGCCGCCCATAATGAGCCAACTAGAAGCGATTGCCTCAAAAAAGAGGGTACCAACGGCCAGTCCTATTGGAACATAATTTGTCATGTCTGCTTCTCCTCCTCGTCGAAAGGCTGGAGTAAAATCCGTTAAATTTAACATCATTATCACAAACAAAAATAAGATGGCTATTGCTCCCACATATATTATTATAAACATTAAAGCAATAAAATCTACCCCCAATAAGATAAAGAGGGCCGCAGAGCTTATAAAGGCAACTACTAACCAAAAGACTGAATGAACAGGATTAAGCGCAGATATTACCATTATTCCAGAGGCAACAGTCCCAAATGATAAGGTAAAAAAATACATTGTAATCATTTGGTTAAGCTCCCCCAGGGCTAAACATTATAGCATTTTTTACAGGGTCAATAATTAGAGAGGGTAGTACCCCTAGAATGAAAATAAGTATTACCAAAGGGGATATAGCTAAAAGCTCACGCCTGTTTAAATCTCTTGTAAAAAGAAGATAATTTGAGGCAGCCCCAAAACTAACACGATTGTACAAATAAAGAGAATAGGCAGCCGACCAAACCATTCCAGTGGCAGCTAATACACCAATCACTAAATTATACTCAAAAGCAGCCAACAATGAGAAAAATTCTGCAACAAAGTTACAACTAAGCGGAATAGCCATGTTAGTTAATGTTAAAACTAAAAATACACTAACAAATATGGGCATAGAAAAAGTTATTCCGCGATAGTATTTTATAAGACGGGTATGATGGCGCTCATATAAATAAGTTACAGCAATGAAAAGAGCTGAACTTACAAGACCATGCGCTAACATCATAAAGACCGCAGCTACTAACCCCTCAATTGTATGAGTAAATAAGCCTAAAGTAACAAGTCCCATGTGTGCCACCGAAGAATAAGCAATAAGTCTCTTTAAGTCAACTTGACGGCAAGTTGTTAAGCTCCCATAAATTATTGCTATAACACTTAACATAATAACAAAGGGGGCAAAATATTCAGTAGCCGCCGGTAAAATTGGCCAAGTAAATCTTAAAAACCCGTATCCCCCTAGTTTTAATAAGATTCCGGCTAGAATAACCGAACCTGAAACTGGGGCCTCCACATGGGCTTGAGGTAACCAAATATGAAATGGAACCTGAGGAATTTTAACTGCTAAGCTTAAAAAAAACCCGGCAAAGATCCATTTTTGAGTGGAGATGGGTAATTCTATATTTAATAGGGCCTGATAGTCGGTGGTACCCACGCTACTGTATAATTGAAATATCCCTAAAAGCATAAATACTGACCCAACAAAAGTGTAAAAGAAGAAATAATAGGAGGCTCGGACTTTTTCTTCTCTCGAACCCCACACCCCAATTAAAAGAAACATGGGGATTAATATTCCTTCAAATAATATATAAAACAATAACAGGTCCAACGCTGAAAAAACCCCCATTAGTAAGACCTCTAAAAATAAAAGGCACAATAAAAATTCTTTTAATAAAAATTTTATTGAATTCCAACTAATTAAAATGCATATTGGGGTCAATAGCGCAGTTAAAATTAAAAAAAATAAAGAAATTCCGTCAACAGCTAAAAAAAGGGGCCCCCATTTAAAATTTAAGGCCGGGGGGACTATCCACTCTGTTTGATTTATGGTTTGAAATTGGCCCTCCATATCAAAGGCCGCCCATAAAATTAAAGTGGCAGTCAAGGTTGCTAAAGACCACTCTAGAGCGGCTCTCTTTAATTTTACACTATTATCTCTCGGAACTCTCATAACGTTAATTATTCCCAAAAAAAGTAAAAGGAAAATTAAACCCAATCAATTTTTGTGAAAAACCATAACTCTTATTCGCTAGATCCAGACAATACCCAATTGATATATTTATCTAGAGAAACCGCTTCAATTACTATAGGCATAAAGGAGTGATTAGCCCCACAAATTTCCGAGCATTGACCATAAAAAATCCCAGGTCTTTTTATAAAAACCCCAGTTTGATTTAATCGACCCGGAACCGCGTCCATTTTAACAGCTAGCGCCGGGACTGCAAATGAGTGTAAAACATCGGCCCCAGTCACTAAGATTCTGACATGTGTGTTTATAGGAACAACTAGTCTATTGTCCACCTCTAATAATCTAAAATCACCCTTATTTAAATCAGAAGTAGGCACCATATAAGAATCAAATTCTAAAGTTTCTGTTTGATAATCTGAATACTCGTAGGACCAATACCATTGATGGCCAATAGCTTTAATAGTTAAAGCGGGGTCCATTACTTCATCCATTAAGTACAATATTTTTAAAGAAGGGAATGCAATAAGAATTAAAATTACAGCCGGAACAATAGTCCAAACTATTTCTAATAAAGTTCCATCAACTAGATATCTATGGTAAGCCTTACCACTTAAGGCTTTTATAATTAACCATAATACTGTTGTAATAATAATAATTAATATAAACATTACTTGATCATGAAAAAAAATTATCTCCTCCATCACCGGGTGGGCAGCATCTTGAAAACCTAATTGCCACGGCTCCGGCAGATCATAACCAAATTGGTTAATAATTAGTCAGTTATTTAATAAGTTTGTCATCACTCTGAGTAGAGGTAATAAATTTTATAGCCTTTCTTATAAAGAAGGCCGGGCAAGGGAGGGTTCCCCCTCCCTCACCATGTTACGACTTGCTTTACCTCGTAGGCATTCGTAACCACCAAAGGCGTCCGAATAACCATTCTAGGTAAAGGTGACGGGCAATTTGTGCTAACACTTGTACCAATTCACCGGAACGCCCTACTTTCCGATTACTATTAAATCCAACTTCCAGTCGTTTTACAGCGACCTTCCGAACTCTTACTTTAGAGGCTTACCTTTTAAGTCTCTCATTATATAAGAAAATGTAGCGCATAAAATCCCCCAACATTCGGATCATAAGACCTGACTTCCTTCGAGCAAACGCCCGGATTGGGTCCCTTCTAGTTTAACACACGGACTTACGACGGCCATGCAATACCGGTCATAGATTCAAGCTGGGGTAAGGTAACACGCGGACCATCGAATTAAACTACACGCTCCTCTAATCGAAATAGTGAACAGCCAAAGTTTTTGAATTTTAATCTTGCGATCGTACTACTCAGGCGGAAGATTTTACCTTTCGGGTCTGCTAAGCATAATCTTCAAAGTTCACAGAGTGGACTACCAGGGTCTCTAATCCTGTTTGCTCCCCACACTCTCATGTTTCAGCCTATTTTGTGGTAAATAGTTTTAACCTTAGGTGTTCTATTTTCTATCCTCACATTCTACCGCTCCAGAAAAATTCCATTTACCTTCTTGGATAATTTCTTGGCCTACACATCCTTTACGCCTTTTTACATATAAAGACCAGCCCTTAAGTCTAACCGCGTCGGCTGGCACTTAATTTGACAGGCTCAATTAAATGTGTCCTCTCTGTGTCATACTTTCGTGCATTGCACAAGATTCTCTACTGCTGCCTCTATGTGAGCCTTCCCCTTGTTTCAGTGAAAGTGTGGCTCCAATCAAGCTACCCATCTTCAGCAAGGTGGTCTTTTACACCACCTTCTACCTAATAAGACTCCGGCCCAGCACTTTGGATTCCGGATTTACTCACCTGTCTGCACGAGCTATCTTTAAATCTTGCGACCATCAGATAGACATACTAGCATGTATTAAAAGGGCCACTTGCCTTCTACATTCCCCAAAATCAAAGGACTCATTTTACTTATTTTCTAATATTAAGTACCAATTTCAGACTACGTTTTTTAGAATAATCCCATCGTAGCCCAATGAGCCACCTGCAATAACAGATTGGGGGAAATTATCATAAATCCCATTAAGTAAAAAGTAGCCCCAATTAACAGAGATTTCCTAAAATTTATCCTTTTTTTTTCTCTAAGAGTCTTTAAACCTACCAAGAAAAAAGAGTCCGCTTGAAAATAGATAATTTTAACTATTCTAACATAATATACTCCAGCCACTACGGAACAAATCACAGCTAAAATTGAAACTAAGTAATACTGATAGGTAATACCAGACAATAGAATTCACCATTTACTAAAAAATCCAATTAAAGGAGGAACCCCGGCAATAGAAAGAAAAGTTAAAGCCAATGTTATGGCTAAAGCTGGTTCTTTTCTTGAAAGACCACTGAATTCCACAATTAGATTTTTTAAGCCCCCTAAAGCTAATACCAGAGCAAAGGCACAAATAGTCATAATAACATATAAAATCATATATATTAAACTAGCTTGAACGCTTTCAAAGGTTCCAATCTCTATTCCCCAAAGAACAAAACCCATATGGGCAATTCCACTGTAGGCTAACAGTCGTTTAATTTTAGTTTGATTTAAAGCACCAAGCGCGCCCACTACCATTGAAAATATTGTCGCGATCAATAGTACATTGGCTACCGGCCCAATTGAAACTAAGATAGAAAACACCCCGACTTTGGGAACTGTAGCCAATAAAGCTGTGGTTGTAGTGGGGGCTCCGTCGTAAACATCTGGGGCCCACATATGAAAAGGCGCCGCGGATAACTTAAACAACAACGCCCCTGTAATTAAAAGGCTTCCTATGGGAGTAATCACGCCAGAGGGGTCAAGAACTGACCCTCTCCCTTGGTTAAGTACAAGATCTATACATGGAATACTAGTACCTCCCGTTAATCCGCATAAGAGAGCACACCCAAATAAAAATAAACCTGAGGCGAGCGCGCCTAACACAAAGTATTTTAACCCAGCTTCGGCACTATATCCAGACCCTCTTTTTTGGGCAACTAATATAAAAAGGGAAAGAGTTGGTAATTCAATAGCCAGATAAACTGATATCCAGTTACTTGCAGAGACCAAAAGAATGCTCCCCAAGGCTACCATTAAAACTAAGACTGGGGTAGACTCTCCCCCTGTGGCGGGAGGGGTCATTAGCAAAATAGACAGGCTCCCTACAAGAATCACCATTTTAGTGGTTACAACTCAACTATTAATAGTTAAAAACCCATTTTGCCAAGGAAGAAAAAAGTCAATACTTGCTCAACAACTTACAAATAACAATACTAGGAGAGATATTTTTAAAGTAGGATTCTTTACGCTATAGATGATTAATATTAAAATAATTATACTCAAAAAAAGAGCTTCATTCATCGACCTTTAACTTAAAGATTACTCACCCCTTCATTAGTGTGACTTAAAGGGATACAGCTTCATTTTATTAATTTAAACCCAATTAAACCTCTATTATTTAAAGAACAGGGGGTGCGGGACTTGAACCCACACTCTTAGCTTTGAAGGCTAATGGTCTTCCTTAACCTAACCCCCTATCCATTAAACGAGATTATTTGGTGAATTGCCTGGGGCAGTAAAATCTTATATTTTCATCTTATTGAAACACCATAAGAGCGCAAATGGCGATAAGAATCATCAAAGCGTAGTTATAAACTAGACCAGATTGTAAATTACTTATTTCTTGGGTGAGTCGGATCATGAATTGAGAAATTCCTTTGGGGCCTATTAGCTCCAACACTCCTTTATCCAGGACTCGGAATGTTATTAGATGACCTAATCTTCACACATTCTGAACCAAAAAATGATTAATAATATAATTAAACTGCCAAGCGGAATACAAAAAGGTGTAACCAGCAAGGCCAACTGGTGAAGTTGGTGCATTAAAGATTCGTGAAGAATAATGATAAAGAACTACAGCCGTTCCAGCCCCAAAAAGACTAAAGATTACAGGCATTAACTTAATAGAAGTGGGAATTATAGGAGAGAGAGTGATTTGAAATGACCAGATAATCTCTTTGGTTAAATAACCTACAAAAATGCTCCCCAAGGCCAATAAAATTAAAGGCAAGGTTAAATTTCAAGAGCCTTCATGGGCATGTGAAAAAACCTCCTTTTTGGCATTAGTGTTTGATATGAAAGTAAGATACACTAATCGAAAGGAATAAGCGGCTGTTAATAGGGCAGAGAAAACCCCCAACCAATGAGCAAAGGCTAAATAATATTGATCATAAGCTAATTCCAAAATTAAATCTTTAGAATAAAACCCTGTCAAATAAGGAAAACCCATTAAAGACAGAGAACCAATAACTATCATAGTATAAGAAAAGGGGATTGATCTTATTAAACCTCCCATTTTTCTCATATCTTGTTCATCAGCCAAGGCATGAATCACAGACCCAGCGCTTAAGAATAATAGAGCTTTAAAAAAAGCATGATTCATTAAATGGAATAGGCTTATAGAATATTGGGAAAGCCCACAGGCCATCACCATATATCCCAATTGACTACAAGTCGAATAAGCTATTACTTTTTTTAAATCATTTTGCACCAGACCAACTGTAGCGGCCATAAATGCCGTAAGAGATCCAACAATGGTAATAACCATTAAAGCCATCGGGGCTTGTTCTAATAGGGGGGATGATCTAATTAGTAAAAAAACGCCAGCTGTAACCATAGTTGCAGCATGAATCAAGGCAGATACCGGAGTTGGTATTAAATAATTGTTACGCCACCATTAATGGTGGGGCCGCTACTCTCATAGCGGATAGGACTTTTTCTTCCACTTTATAACTTGCTCACCCTAAGAGACCAATGAGGGAACTTATTCCCACTCTAAGCCACCTTTTAACCATTCATAGACTAAACCCAAAGTTAAAACAGCTAAAAATATGACCATGGTCCAATAACCAAAAGGAAAAATTTGATTGTATACGACACACCAAGGAAAAAGAAAAGAAATTTCTAAATCAAAAATAAGAAAAAGGATACCAATTAAGAAAAACCGAATAGAAAAGGGCCGTCCTGGGGTTCCAAAAGGATCAAACCCACATTCATAAGCTGACACTTTCTCTCGATCCGGTTGTTTCTCTCCTAAAATATAAGAAGCGCCAGAGATAATCGCGGAAAGAACTACGCTGAAAATTAATAAAATCAAAATACCATAAAACTCAGTATACATCCACAATTAGCTGGGGGGTAGCCCATTTAACCCAAATAAGAGGCTAGCCACTAAAATTACAAAAGCCAAACTTAAGGGTAAGTAAGATTTCCATAATAAGGCCATTAATTGATCGTATCGCATCCTAGGAAAAGAGGCTCTTACTCAAACAAAAAGTAAAATTATAAAAGAGGTTTTAAAACCAAACCAAGCTGGCCCGCCTTTTATAAATACAATAGGAGAAAGCCACCCTCCAAAAAATAAAATTGTAGTTAAACAACTCATCAATATTATATGAGCATATTCTGCAAGAAAGAATAAAGCAAAAGACATAGAGGCGTACTCTACATTATAACCCGACACTAATTCAGACTCACCCTCTGTTAAATCAAAAGGGGCTCGATTAGTTTCAGCTAACGCCGAAGCAAAAAACATCATGGCCGCGGGAAATAGGGGGAAAAAAAACCAGATTCCACTACCTTGAGCTAAAACTATTTCAGTTATATTCAAAGAGCCCACGCACAAAATGACCGTGATTATTATTAATCCAATTGAAACTTCATAACTAATCATCTGAGCAGCAGCTCTAATGGCCCCTAAGAAAGCATATTTAGACTGACTCGCCCAACCGGACATTAAAATAGCATAGACACTAATGGAAGATACGGCCAATGTAAACAAAATCCCTATTTTCAAATCACTTATTACAACTCCTTTATCATAAGGGATAATACCCCAAGCAATTAAGGCTAAAGTGAATGCAAAGACTGGGGCCGCCACATAAATAAACAAATTAGCATAGTGAGGAATCACTAACTCTTTAGTAAATAGTTTTATACCATCAGCAAGAGGTTGTAGTAGCCCATAAATACCTACTACATTGGGCCCTTTCCTAGCTTGCATATAACCTAAAACCTTCCGTTCAGCTAAAGTTAAATAAGCCACTGCTATAAGTAACGGGATAACTATTATTAAAATTTTTAAAATTATATTGATTGTTTCCATGATCATCAAGAAAATAAACTTTCCCATGAGATCCGAAGTGGATTCACATAAAGTCTCTGAGGTACCAACAGCGAAGAGGGATACAAACCCAACCACCCTATAGACCAATCTATTAAGTGGTGTCTCTAACTCCCAGCTTTGTTACCGGCTGATTAACCCTCAAGGTTTTTCCAGCATATAGTGTATTTATAATCAAGGCTAATTACTTAGACAAGACGGCCCAACGCCAACCTTCCATTGCATCCGGCAACCAAGTGTGTAGTCCTAATTGTGCAGACTTACCGACTGCCCCGATAAATAAAAATAAACATATTAAAGTAGTGTTATCAGAAGGGGTCAGTGCCACTATATTAAATACAGAGGCAAAATCTAAGCACCCATATTGATCCCAAATTGCCAACATGGCTAAGACAAACCCAATATCCCCTACTCGATTTACCAACATAGCTTTTATTGCGGCCTTATTAGCCTCAATTCTAGTCAACCAAAAATTTATTAACAGATAAGAGCATAAACCAACACCCTCCCAGCCAATAAAAAGTTGTGGAAAATTATCACTAGTTACTAATGTAATCATAAAAAAAGTAAATAATGATAAATAAGACATAAATCGAGGTAAATGGGGGTCGCCATCCATGTAGGCGGTAGAATAAATATGTACCAAAGTAGAGATAGAGGTAACCACAAGTAACATAGTGGCCGTAAGAGCATCAAATTGCAAGCCAAAATAGGCAGTAACTAAATCTGAATCCAACCATCGCCATAATTTTATATATGTAGTTGAAAAATTTAATGTGGTTTCATAAAAAATTAAAAGGGACCATGCCAAACTTATAATTAAACAACCTGAAGTAAAAATTCCAGCGCCCTTTTCACCTATTTTCCTACCAAACAAACCTGAAACTAAGGCCCCCAAAAGGGGGACAGTTAAAACTAAGATATACAT